ATAGTTATCAAATTCGTCGTATTTAGCAGCTCCACCTCAAAGTCATTATCAATATCGTCACTATCATCAATATCACTATCACTATCGTCACTATCATCACTATCGTCACTATCAAGATAACCTTGCTCTTCATACAGGAACTTGTTCGGAAATACCGTAATGAAAGGAACATAAGAGTTTGTCGCTAGGTATTTGACAAAATATGATCGTCCAGTTCCTATAGAACCTATCACTAAAATACCCCTAGAAGGAGATAGGGCTAAGCGGAGAAAAAGGGGTTTTCCATGAGATGGGAAATGAAAACTATTAGCCCCACACGAGGTTTGTGAATAAGCGATTGTCTGATAATGAGCAAGGAATATCCGTTTTTCCGCTAAACAGGATCTATTGAACTCATAATTCATTAGATACTTTTTATGAATATCAACTAAGTATCGTAAGTAAATTGATCCCGGTTGTTCAATCATTTGATAACCAGAGTCATTCTTTGATAAATGATCATCACTATGAGTCAGACTCAATAGAATTTGATTAATTCTTTTTTCTGTCGTTAACGTTAAGGTGGAGAACTGAACCAAGAATTCTTTTTCTTCATCATCAATCGACTCATTGTTCGCGACCCAGGATTCTATTTTATCATCAAAAAAATCGCCGCTCGTGATCCAGGGTTCTGGTTCTATTTTATCATCAATAAGATAACCGCCGTTCACATTTTTTCTTTTGCTTATCCATGCATAGATCTCTTTACTTGTACGACTTAGATGTCTCGTATTTATCAAAAAAGTGATTTCGTTGATGGGATTTGGTATGATATTTATGAGATCGCTGAGATTGATCTTCGGAAATTCATATTTCTTCTGAAAACGTCTGGATTGGCGCCTATAAGCGGAACTACTACCCACTAGCGCGCCGCTGGCAGGACCAAAACTCAATATTTCTTTCAGAAAATATACTAATTGTTCCAGAAAAATTACTAATGGTATCAGAGGATATAGAAGGAATTTATTTAAGGATTTCCGGAAGGAATTCAGTTCCGATTTATCAAAATACCTATCCCGAAGTTTTTGCAACTCAATCATGTATGATGGAATCGTCAAAGATTTGATCTTTTCTAACTCTGTCTGTAACTTACTAGAAGCTTGGGAAACAAAGAAAAGATGTATATTAACAAGATATCCAGCAACAAGAAGAAAGAAAAGGATTGAATAGAGGAACTCCCGAACATTTGTTGATCCCAGATGTGCCCATATCAATGGAATGGGTGACTCATTATTTCGATGAATCGTTTCTTCGGACAGAAGAAGATTCTGTAAACACTTACTCGAAATCTCACTTATCAGAGTCCATTGTGGAAGAAGAATCACCCACAATTTTTTCTGAAGAATTGACCATGATATATCTAATCTATGCATAATATCATGAAAAATGGATAAAAATTTGCTACTTAGTATCGGCAATGAGTCTGAAAAAGCATCTAAAAGGGTGAAAATTAGATATTTGCACCCTGTCGAAGTAAAGAACCATGGCATATATGTTTTGAACAGATTCCATTTTGAGAGATTTAAAAGAGCACTATCTCGTTGAAAGGTTCTATACATCTGCTGTTTCTCAACGCATTTCTTTAGACAAAGACTCCGTTTTTTCCTCTTTCCGGATGGTAAATATTTCTCAGAACATGGAGTGTGAATCAAACCCATGTTTGAATTGAAACTGAGATACTGATGCGAGTTCTTCCCTTCTGAATCAGATAGATTCATATCTGAAAAAGGCTGACAAGAAGTTCTTTCAAAATTGACTATTTGTTCCTCTGTTAGAGGTGTTGCAGAAATGTCTGCGATCGAGTAAATAGCTCTACGAACGAATGGATCGGGTCGAATTGGAAAATGGAAAGATTTGTACAAGTTATACGTTTCGTCACCACTTTTTGGAAAATCGTTAGATATGAATATGTCAGATACCTGTGAATCGATTGGTAAAATAGTCTCTCTCTCCAAAAAAATATGTTTTTTTTTACCTTTACCGACGCACAAAGAAAATATTTTGTTGCGAATGAACAAGATATTGAGGAATTGTCCATACGTAAGATCATAATTATTGATACGGGTCTTTTCCACATAAAAAGGGAATCCTTTGTTGTTACAATAGAACCAGAAGTGATGTGGATTATTCAAGAATCGAAGTCGATTTGCTTTATAAAAAGAAGATATCAATGAACTTCTATGAAATGGTTTCACGGGATTCAGCCAATTGTCTCGATCGTGGGATATCATTGAGAAATAGGAATCCGTGTTATCAAAGGATTTTCTGCGATTATTTCTAGTATGGAATGAGTCAATCATCCACTTTGGTATCTTATTGAACAAAAATGGTAATATTGTTCTTCCATTGATCAAGAATTTCGGTCTTTGGGAAGTATCATGATCATCCAATAAGAAGGGTTTCAATTTATTCAAATGAACGATTTGAACACCTATTGATTCTAACAACTGATTGCAGAGTTGATCGTTTGTACCTTTCACTTTCAATTCATAGATGTGGATCTCGGACCTATGAATGGGGGCATTTCCAATACTCACAAAGAAAAAAGGAAGTGTCTTGGACAAAAAGAAACGAAGTGGCTTAGACAAAAAGAGAAGTGCCTTGGACAAAAAGAAACGAAGTGCCTTGGACAAAAGGAAACGAAATGGCTTAGACAAATCTTCTTTGTCGATAGCATAGGACCAATCAATCGAATATTGATTAATACGTAATCGATCAAACACTACTTGAAAACGGTTCCTCTGTTCAAAAACGAAATGTTCAAAATGTTCCCGGAAATTATTGCTCCCATTGGACCATTTGTATATATATGCATCAGGATCCCGATTCATGGATCTCTCGGTTCGAGAAAAAAGAGGATCAAACCATTTCTTCTGACTCTTTTTCAAATTCGATAAATGTTGGTTGATCATATATTTCATTATAGTTATATGATTCAGAGTATCATTTCCTATTTGATCCTTTTGAATTCCATATTCGTAGTTGCGATCGGATCTATTCATTAAAAAGAATCGGTTCGATACATTTCTTATGTACCCATAGGTGCTATATTGGATTTGAATCAGATTTCGGATCAATCTATATTTATTGACTGCCTCCATTATGTTGTTGCTAGCAAATGCCACTATTTTGAGTTTTAGATCTTCCAAAGAATTCCCGCAGTAGATCTGGACCGATTTTTTTCTGATCCTTCGATAAAAAGATTCATTCTCTTCATAAAAAAGAGGAGGTAGAACCAATAAAGATTTCTTTTTTGATTCATCTCTGGAGTTGAATACCCTATTCAAGAATTTTTTTTGATCCAATCCGTAGGAATCAATAGAAAAGGCAAATCCCCTATGATACACCAGATCTGGCTCGGTTATTGATAGAGTGAATAGATCCGCCATTTCTTGAAATCTCTCTTCTGATTCAAAATCGTGTCGTAACGTGTATCCCCCATTGTTCCGGTCACAGAATAGATAAAATAAATCAAAAAATGGATTTTTGTTCAAAAATGAAATCTTATTGGAACTGTCCATATCCGGTTTATCCTTCGGAACAACCATATCACATCCCGGATCTGATGAAATAGGATGAATTGAGACGGTATTTTGTAAATACGTAATTATCTTGAATATATCAACCATTTCTTTATTTTCTGATCGCCTGGAAGGGACAAAAGAAACATCTTGTTTTTTCTTCAAAAAATTCTGATCTCTTGTGGACCTCTCAGTAGGAGTTGAACCCAGATGAAGTTCTGACCATTTGTCAGAGAAAAAAGAACGAATTGATCTTGTAGGATTCCCAAGAAATTCTTCGATTTCTTCCGGAAGCAGATGATTATTCATCTGCTTCTCACGTTCCGTGAATAGCCGGGACATTGAGGAAGATCCAAAAAGGCATTTCGGGAATCGATCTGATTCTATTTCTGTTCGTTCCGTTTGACTAAAGGAAGGATCCCAAAGAATCGATCTTTCTTTTAGTTGCTGAATCTCTGTTTGATCGATCAATTTGTGATATTCTGAATCCTCATTTCTAATGGAATCAAAACAATCTCTGGATTGATCAGAAGATCCTTTCAATTGGCTAGAATCCGTTACTTGAACGAAAATAGATCCTGTGGAATCATATTGAATATTTGACGATACATTCCGTACCTTGCTAAAAAACCGATCCTTGTTTACCAACCACACATTGTCTAACCAAATCAAATTCTCTCTCGACCTCAAAAAATCCGATTCGTGCCGATTCTTCCCCCAACTAACGAAGAGATCTTGGCGGAATTGCCACATATGAAATTGAGCACAATTTTGCAAAGAAATACCCCACTTGTTTCTCGAGAAGAGAAAGAGATGGGAAACATGCTCAATATCATTTGATTGAATAGTTGCCTCAGCTCCTTGTTGTTTGAAGAAACCATCCCCTTCAATTGGTCTTTTTTCACGAAAAGCAGACATGAGATAACAAATCAAGTCTTTCCCTAACATTTCGAATAGCTGTCCCGAATTCAAGTTGATTATGTTTCGCTTCTTCCTCGGAGAAAGACGATCAAACAATTCCCAATCAGGGTCCTTGCGGATCGGATCATCCGTATAGGATAAAAAAAGAAACTCCAGATATTTGCTATCCTTCTCTTTGAATGAGATCTCAATTCCAGCTACGGTTTCATTAGATATCTTACAACTAGAATCCCTCTTTTTTCCGATCCGGTTACTCCACCACCGCGAACCCCGGTTAGATTCGGGCATGATACACTTTTGATTTATTGGGAGAACCCAAGTACTCTCGTGCGGATCCATGAAACAACTCTCAGAAATCTTTTTCCCTTTTGGAAGATACAGGAGGGAAACAATCAACCTATTGATATTGGAAGACAAAAAAGATTCTTCCAATGTCTCATTTCTGGGTCCAATGGAATTCATAGGTATAGGAAGAAGCCCCATCAAATAGAGATTTTTTCTTTCGACCATCTTTCGATT